CGACACTATATTTCGATTCTGCCCTTCGAAAAGGAACATCCGCTCGAACAATCCCGGCTCCATCTACCAAAACGACCGGAAATGTTTCAAAAAAAGTGGGCATACGACGTACAAAAAGTTCACGCCCTTCTTTATCTCTAAAGATAGGATGTCCTAACCATCCGACTGCTATTCCATCCCCGTTATCCATTGAACCCGCCCTGAATAACCCCCCCTTTGCTGGATTATTGCCAATGTAATCATAAAAGGCCAATTTTTCCGGAATTTTAGACCAAGCTTCTGATAAACTTTGATTTTCGGCTAACCCAGTACTAACTCTTCGATATATCTCTTGCTGGAAATACCCCTGATCCCATTGATAACGAGTAGGTCCAAACAATTCAATGGGGGTAGTTGCTGAACCATACCACATAGTTCCGGCAACAACAAAAGCTGCAAAAAAGACAGCAGCGATACTACTGGAAAGGACAGTTTCAATATTGCCCATACGCAATCCTTTGTATAGGCGTTGGGGTGGTCGAACGCTAAGATGGAATAGACCTGCTAAGATGCCCAATGTCCCAGCCGCAATATGATGAGAGGCTATTCCTCCCGGAACAAAAGGATCAAAACCCTCGACGCCCCATGCTGGATTTACAGATTGTACTTTTCCAGTTAGTCCATAAGGATCGGACACCCATATTCCAGGACCATACAAGCCTGTTACATGAAATGCACCAAAACCAAAGCAAGCCACCCCCGCGAGAAATAAATGAATTCCAAAGATCTTGGGCAAATCCAACGAAGGCTTTCCTGTACGTTCATCAGTAAATATTTCTAGATCCCAATACACCCAATGCCAGATCGCTGCTAAAAAGCACAAGCCAGAAAAGACAATATGCGCTCCAGCCACACCTTCGTAACTCCAAATACCCGGATATGTTATAGTCCCTCCTGTGATACCCCAACCACCCCATGAATTGATTATTCCTAAACGAGTCATGAAGGGTATAACGAACATACCCTGTCTCCACATTGGATCAAGAACGGGGTCAGAAGGATCAAAAACTGCTAATTCATACAGAGCCATCGAACCGGCCCAACCAGCAACCAGAGCTGTATGCATTATATGAACAGCAAGCAACCGGCCGGGATCATTCAATACGATAGTATGAACACGATACCAAGGCAAACCCATGAAAATACCCCTTTCTCAAAGAAAAAAGACACTACGCAACTTTATTGCATTGGAAAAGACTTATACGCTGACGATGTTATGTCCCCCTCTCCTCGGTGGATTAGTCAGAGCAAGGGTTCATATTTTTTTTCGTCTAGGGGCAAGAATTATTCCCAATGAAACAATTCCGCTCGTAGGAAAAAAGAGAAGCAGAGTTATTCTATACTCGATACGTACCAATACGCAATGGGACGGTTGAGGCCTTTTCTATGAACGAATAGGCCCATACTTGTTCATCATTACTTCGAATTATATAGATATCCCTTCAAAACAACATAGGTCATCGAAAGGATCTCGGAGACCGACCAAAGCACGAAAGCCAGGATCTTTCAAACTACGTTTTTCTATCAAAGTAGGCTACACACTCCGTTGTATCGTTGTTCATGCCCGTTGGGGTTCCTAAAGTACGTTTTATAATGCCTGAATACAAAAAAAAATCTGTCGACCAAACCAACGACGAAGATGACGACGAGGCCGACGACGAAGCCAAAGACGAGGCCGACGACGGAGCCAAAGACGAGGCCGACGACGAAGCCAAAGACGAAGACGAAGCCAAAGACGAAGATGACTACCTGGCCAAATTTGCCAAATTTGTCGACCAAACCAACGACGAAGTCGAAGACGAAGCCAAAGCCGCATACAGCTTTGACTACAACGACGAAGAAGAAGAAGACGAAGAAGAAGAAGAAGAAGAAGAAGAAGAAGAAGAAGAAAAAAAAGACAAGATAACGTGGCTTGATTTACCCGATCGACTTTATCGCCAACGGGCATTCTTTCTATTCCAAGAACTTACGCTCGAGACAGCGAATCACATTGTTGGTCTTATGATATTTCTCAATATGGACGATAATACCAAGGATCAATTTCTATATATAAACTCTCCTGGTGGAAAAGCTATCTTTGGATTGGCTATTCATAATGCTATAACCGTAGTGCTACCAGATGTACATACAGGATGCATGGGAAAAGCCGTTTCGGTGGCAGCTTTTGTCCTAGCCTCAGGATCACTGCCCCATCGTCTAGCAGTACCTCACTCTAGGATGATGCTCCATCAACCAGCTAGTGCTTATAGTAATGATGACGACACCCCGGATGAAGCATGGATGGATGGCGCACAAGTGCAGGAACTACGTCACCGGATGGTCGAGTTTTTAGTAACAAGATCGCGTCTCCCTTACTGGAGAGTATTCTACGCCCTGGATAGAGATTCTTTTATAACACCACTAAGTGCCCTGGAATATGGCCTTATTGATTCTATCGGCCTGCCCTTCTTCGGGGAAACCCACATTTGAGCTCCCCCCTCCTTTACTAGGAGTAATAAAAAAGAGTAATAAAAAATTCGACCTCATCATCACTGTCAACCACGTCGGCATCAATCAAATCCTCATCTTCCAAACGATAAACTGTATCCCGGAATTTGTCCAGAAATATCGTAATGAAAGGAAGATAGGAGTCTTCGCTAGTTAACCAAATTGGTCCTGTTTCACCTATCACTAAAATACCCCTAGAGGGGGATAAGTTTAAGCGGAGCGAAAAGGGTTTTCCATGAGATGGGACATGCAAACTATTAGCCCCATGAATAAGTGATTGTCTGATAATAAGCAAGGAATCCGGTTAGGATCGAGCTAAACTATCCCATTATGTATATGATTTAACATGCCAACTATTAAACAACTTATTAGAAATACAAGACAGCCAATTAGAACTGTCACAAAATCCCCCGCTCTTAAAAGATGCCCTCAGCGTCGAGGAACGTGTACTAGGTTGTATGTGCGACTCGTTCAGATAATGAGCTAGAACAAAGGAAAGAGAACAATTTTCTAGTATCAAAGATCAGTACCGGTGAATAGGATAGAATGGCAAAAGAACTCCATTTACAATCTAAAAATAAGAAGATTGATCAGATGCCTTTTATTGTGTATGAAATTTATGGTTTCGATTGGTATAAATCCAATGACCTCAATTTAAGACTTCTCCATTGGTAGCAAATGCTTATCCATTAAGCGGAGGAAATCTTGGTTAAAATTTAAAAAACAGAAAGATTAGCCCTCTTACAAGATACAAGAACGGACTAACAGGGTCAGCTACCCAGCCAACTCTCATAATTAAATACCGTTACTGTATAGGTAGATCTCGTTGTGAAAGACCTACGTACTGGATAATTCATGGGTAGAGCGAAAGAATCTGAACTATACAAGTTACCAATAGCATTAATTAATTGAAGTTAAAGGCTCCGGTGTATAGAGAAGACCTCACCGTTTAAGAAGTAACCATAGAAACGATGGAATCCACTATTTCTTTATAATTTCTATTTCTTATTATCTTTTTAATACTTAGTAGAATCTCGAATACCATTTCCAAGTTCGAGGTGAACTGCCAAAAAAAAAAAGAAAAATCGTGGTCAGGAAGGTTATAGTAGCCAAAGCCGTTGGAATTTTTTATATATACATTAGAAAAAAGATTTTTTCCTATTAATAGACTAGGAAGGAGGAAAAAGAATAACTGAAAGAACGCAAAAAAATGAGTTATTCGGCAAAATTTCATTTATGCATCTTCAATGATCAGAACTAGGCGGGGATATATAGCTCGAAGACGTAGAATAAAAACGCGTTTCTCCGTATCAAGCTTTCAGGGAAGCCGTTTAAAGCCTCAACAAGAAATAAGAGCTTTGGCTTCGGCTCATCGGGGTAGGGATGAGAAAAAAAGAAATTTTCGTCGTTTGTGGATCACTCGACTAAATTCAGTAATTCGTGAGGGCTGGATAGCCTATAGTTATAGTCGATTAATCCACGATCTATACAAGAGACAGTTGTCTCTTAATCGTAAAATACTTGCGCAAATAGCTATAGCAAATAAAAATTTTCTTTCTCTAATTTCCGATGAGATCATAAGAGACGTAAATTGGAAGGAATTTGCCGGAGTAATTTAAATGGAGTTCCCCGGAGAACGAACTCCGGGAAGGTAGAGTAAAAATGAATAAAAAATGATAAAATAAAGTAGTCAACAGAAGACATTCAATCAAAATTTTTGAGGTTGACTTCTTAATCCGATTTTTTATTTTTTTGTCTTACGACACGAGAAGCAAATCCAGGTTGTCGAATTTGTCGAACAAAGCGGCAATCTGCGTTTGAGTTCGGGCGTGAATTTTCATTCAAGTGACTGAAAGAGTAAGCCTATTTTTTTTGTCTCTCACGGGCGCCTTCTCCTTTTTTTTTTTTCCGTCTCTCCCAGTTGACTTATATTTCTTTCTGACTCTTGCGGTCTTCTTCTTTCTTTGAGATTGGTTCTCATTATTCATAAAAGGTAATGAAGATAAAATACGAGCTTGTTTTATAGCACTAGTAATTAATCGTTGTTGCTTCAAGGTCACTTTATTTACTCGTCTAGATAATATTTTTCCTTGGTGACTAATAAATCGACCAATTAAACTCATGTTTCTATAATCAATTCGATCCCCCGGTTGGATTCGGGGCAAACGCCTACGAAAAGATCGCTTGGATTTCAGAAAAGGTCGCTTGGATTTCAGAAAAGGTCGCTTCGATTTATCCATGGTTTGTTTAGTTTAGTCCTTTCAACCGACAATCCTGTTTCGGCTGGATCTCGAAAATGAATTAGAATACATAAAAAGAAATAGGATTTGCTTTCTTTCTATAGAAATTATATTATATATATAATTAGAATGTCATTTTTCCCCTCCTAGGGCGGGTGCAAGTGCTTGGTTCAAGCTATTTCGTTATCTCCCCATGAATCGTATGTTTGTAACAATATGGACAGAATTTTCGCAATTCCAATCGATTTGGCGTATTGTGCCGGTTCTTTTGAGTAATATATCTGGAAATGCCTGTTGATGTCTTATTAACACCCTTTCGAACACAAGTAGTACATTCCAAAATAACCGTTATTCGGATATCCTTACCCTTGGCCATGAACCTCCTGTGGATTTTTAATTTACTCAACTCTTTTCCTTTCAATCTGAAAGGAAGAAGAAAAGAAAAAGTAGACGTTACTAACGTGAAAGCTAATTATGAAAAATTTTGTTGCAAGCAATATATTAAAAAAAGATACAAAGATTTCTAAACGATATTTCAAAGCACAGTACAGGATTTCCTTTCAGTATCTTGTATAATCCTCTTCCCTAGACCCACATTTTCTCTTCTACTTCCATTCCTCTATTAGTAGATTCTTATATCCTTCTAAGTTGAAGCCGAGTCCCACAGCCGTTAAATCCACTTTTCTTCTTTCTCTTTCCTCCCTTCTTCTAAAAATTAGAAAAAAGAGAAAAGAGAAATAGAGAGGACGACTTATTAGTGACAAATATTTAATTGTATCTCTAGTCTTCTTTATTCCTTTCCACGTCAATAACTAAAATGAACAATAACTAGAATGCAAAAAAGGGGAATGTCAATGCATCCGGGAAAAAACGATTAATCTCTATCAATAGACCTGCTAAAGACCCGAACCATAGAGCACTTAGTACCGGTGCCGCGGAAAGATATGTTTTTAGATCTCGCATTGAAAAACCCCCTTCATTTTATTGGAATACATAATGATAATACATATATGATCAGACGCATAGGTAGTTAAGGACCTTTTATAATTGTATTAAAATTGTACACGGAATCCTTAATGAAAATTGAAATGTACACTGATCCAGTAAATCTTTTTCTTACCACATAACATAAAAACGTCCTTTTGTTATCGAGCATTCCCCCCCTCATTGAATTTTCCAACGGATTCCGTTCCTTCTTTCATATGGATCACAGTCTTTTATTAATACTATAATGTTAAATGAGACCAAAAAGACAAAATGGACAGAGAATTTATATATTTCTAGAAGCGATAGCAGAAAAAACGATGTGGAAAATAAGACAGGAATTCTCTACAATGACACTGTAGACTAATTGGAGGGATGTAGCGCAGCTTGGTAGCGCGTTTGTTTTGGGTACAAAATGTCACGGGTTCAAATCCTGTCATCCCTACCTATTACTGTTCCCTCGAGCAGTAACGGGGGATTCGGTGAAATCGAGTCAAATTGGACATATATAATCTGGCATTCTTATGAGACTATAATAGTATACGTATACAAGATGCATTGAGCTTACAAAAGGAATCCAATCCTTTTCTTTCCAATCTTATAAGAAAGCGCTCTTAGTTCAGGATCGGTAGAACGCGGGTCTCCAAAACCCGATGTCGTAGGTTCAAATCCTACAGAGCGCGATTCCGTTCTTCTTAGATTGAAATAGCTTCGCTAACTTGACTGAATTTGACCTCCCGGATATTAAAGAAAAAAGGAGGAGGTCAAGCAAAAAACACGATGGTTATTAATCAAAGGTCCAATTGATCGCCGCGCCTGTATTGTAAATATGCAGTTACAAATAATCCAGCCAAAGTAATAGGAATTAGGCCTAAGACGATTCCAAATAGAAAAACTTCAATCATTTCAATTTGTTTGAAAGGAGAAAAAAAGAGGTAATATCTATACCTAAATATTAATCCGAATTACCATCAATCTCAATGACCAAGAATTGGCAATTGACACGATAAGTAATTATAGAGTACACAGAATTTCGCAGAAAGATTTCTTTTGCTGAGTTTTGTACCGTTCAAATATGAATTTCAAATAAGTCGTATTTTGCTCAACCCGATATATAAACCAGAGGCTATAGTTAAAGCCGCCAGTAGAAAACCAAAATAACTAGTTATAGTAGGCATGAGGGAGCTCAATGAAATATGGTCTTTTTATACATAAGTTTATAAGTTTATAAAAAAGCACTTCCCTAAGTTTCAATTTTTACAAAAAAAGAGGAGATAACTAAAAATACGAAAGTGAAAGTTTTTGATTCATCTATTATTATAGACAATACTAAAAAAGATAAAGTGACAAGCATATAAAAAGAAATTGGTTCCTTATCTACGACATCTACCCATCCTGTACTTGCAATCAGCGGATTGATTGAGCAACTCTTGAGGAAATTATCAAATCAACTTAGAAAGGAAGAATAAGAACTGGTTGGCCTAACTTCATGAAAAGAGGAAACTCTTTTTGACTCATTAAGGAATAAAGTTAGAAAAGTATTTCTATTTTGATCATTTATTTTGTTTTTTTATTATATCGAAGCTATTTTCTATTTTAGAACAAAGAGTAATTTTATCAAAATCAAACGTTTACTTTAATTTTAACTCATTCTATATTAGATTCCGTAACGTACTCGGTTCGTTCACAGATAGACTGAATGAGAAGAAAAAGTTATCACACGATCACTCGAAAAATCAAATCAGTATTT